AGGAATCACTCGATTTACCCTTTTTGGATGACTCACAATTATATAGAAATATAATATATTTCTATCAATCAGATATCATGCAAACCCTTTCTATACTAATAGAAGAGAACCTTACTCCATTTAATCTAATAAATATTTAATCTAATAAAAGTGAAATTTTTTTTTATAAGTTCGTTGAAATTGAAGAAGTTCTATATTGCTCAATAAATTGACCTCTATTTATTTGTCCACTACCACTATGTTACGTAAGAAATCTAAAAAAAAAAAAAGGGTTATGATAAAATAAACCTATATATAAAAAAAAAAAAAAAAAATGAAAACTACAAATATCCATTTTTTACGAATGGGATCGAGAATCTTTATTAATTCGACACAAGAAAGGGTTGGGTAAAATTCCGTTTCTTGTGTCAAGGACTAGGAGACGAACAATCTCCCCTAAAATCCTTTGTTCCTCTCATTTATACTTTGGTTTCTATTCTCCGCTTATTTATCTTTTGTTTTGATTCTAGTCAAATATAAAACTATTGATTCATTCTATATCATACCGTTTCAATTTGGATTGAAAAAACAAATAAATAAAGAAGAGTTAAGTAAAACAGTCAGTCGCCTTCACAATATACTATGACCAGGAATGCGGTATTAAGTAATTCCCGAAATCCGGTAGAATAAAGAATATAAATAAGCAAAATTTTTTTGATCATACATAATTCCCAACAAAAATTTGTTTATTTTTAGAGCTTGATGTTGATAAATCCGCAGATCTAGAAATTCATTTCGGACAATTGAACCTTCTCAAACTGTTTCTTTTTAAGAACCAAAAAGATTTGTGCCAAAATAACAGATGCCAAGAAGAGCAAAAGACCTTGGACACGTAATGGATCTTGAAGTACTATTTCCGCATCTCCCTGACCAAATCCACCCACATTAGGATTACTCGTTAATGGTTGATCAAGTTTGATGGATTCGCCCTCTGAAACAAGAAGTTCCGGTCCTGGAGGGATAATATCAACCACTTGACGTCCATCCGATGCATCCGCTATGGTTATTTCGTACCCCCCTTTTTCTTTTCGTATTATTTTGCTTACTATACCTGCTGCTGTAGCATTATAAACATTATTGTTACTCTTGCTCCCGTCGGGATAAATCTGACCCCTTCCCCTGTTCCCGCCTACATATATGGGATATTTTAAGAAGTGCACATCTTTCTTAGTAGCGGGGTCCGGGGAAAGAATAGGAAAGGTGATTTCACTATATTTCTGACCAGGAACCGGACCTATCACAAGAATATTTTTTTTAGTGGGACGATAGCTCTGAAAAGACAGATTTCCTATCTTTTCTTTAATCTCGGGCGAAATACGATCGGGAGGGGCTAATTCAAACCCCTCGGGTAAAATAAGAACAGCCCCGACATTCAAAGCTCCTTTTTTACCATTAGCAAGAACTTGTTTCAGTTGCAGATCATAAGGAATTCGAACAACTGCTTCAAATACAGTATCAGGAAGTACCGCTTGTGGAACCTCGATATCCACGGGTTTATTAGCTAAATGGCAATTGGCACATACAATACGGCCAGTCGCTTCTCGTGGATTTTCATAACCCTGCTGTGCAAAAATGGGATATGCATTTGAAAGGGGTGCCTGGGTTAGTATATATATCATGAGCGATACGGAAATGGATCGAGTAATCTCTTTCTTTATCCAAGAAAAGGTATTTTTAGTTTGCATGGTCCAATCATTGATCCCGAAAATTTCTACAATAAAATTAGGTAGGTCGCTAGTATAGTTCCCTATCTATAATTTTGCTATTTACTTAAATATTAAATATAAATAATTTTACTGGAATATTGGAGGAATCCCTTGGATGGGTAGTAAGTACAATTTTGAATGTTTTGCTTATGTACAAAGTAACAAATATTATAATTGGATCGTTCGATCACTTTTCAGTCATTCATTGAATGATAAATCACTACAAGTGAAGGAGATACACGATTTAAATAACGAAAGATCCAATATTTAAAAATTGTATCTAAAATGACTGGAAAAGTAGAAACAAGACCGGATATAATTTGATCATTATGAGCAAATCCAAAATCTTTGTAGACAGAGCCAATCATTAATTCCCAACCGTGGGGCGAATGGAATCCTATACATAAATCAGTTAATAAAAGAATAGAAAAAGCTTTTATTGTGTCGCTTAAGTTGTATAGGAATTCTTGAAACCAAGAGTTAAGAATAACAAGTTCTTCATTACCTAGAATAGAATAACCACTTAGAATACCGAAACAGATTATATTTGTCGAGAAGTGTAAAATTGTATGGATGCGATCCTCGTTGTGCATCTTGATCAATTGGATCGTTTCTTTGTAGATTTCGATGCGAGGCTTTTGTAAATGTGTTTCCGGGTATTCCTTTATCATTTCGTCCAAACGTAAGAGTTCCTCTAAGTCTATGAATTCTTTTAGAATACTCTTTTCTTGAATATCATTCAAAAAAATTTCGGATTGCCTAGTATTCCACCAATTAGTAAACCAAGATTCCAGACTTTTATTAAATGAGAGAGAGATCCACCAAGGCAAAAATACTATAGATGCAAGATATAGAAGGGAAATTAATACTTTCTTTTTTGCCATTTTTTCGTCTGTGAATTTTAAAATTTTTAATGAACGCACCTCATTCGTCGACTCTATATGATACTAATATTTCTATCAAGCATAAGTTCTATTACAAGTCATCGATGTATTTCCGGATTTTTTTGTGATTCAGTACAGCGGTTAGTCCTTGAATTTAGAAAGAATATAGAATAAGAAAGAGCCCTCTTCAAATTAATAGTAGTCGGATTTCGAGACGAAAGAACTCCCGTTCTATCAAAATATCAAATATTTAGTATTTAGAAAAAAAAAATTCTTTACTTTATGATGAAATGTTTTGTTTTGATATATGATGAATCTATCATTTAGATTTGTTACTGAATTGAGTTAAGTGGATTTACATACGCCTAAAAAAAATTGTGGACATAAACAATTTCGTTTTAGAATTGTTTCATATACGTTTGCTTTGGCTCGAGTAAGCGTTCTGAAGAAACTTCAGTTAAGTTATGCTATAGAAAAAAAGATGATTCTTGAGTTTTTTATCTCTTGCAAAGTATTCATTCTTCAGTTCCTTTTTTCAAAATACTTCAATTGGTACACGCAAGAAATAGGCCAATTCAGCAGCTTTTTGCTCAATCTCTCGTGGAGTAAAATTCTCATCAGTACGAGTCAAGGGAATGGCTCCTTGTCCTTTTATTTCCATATAAAGGACACGACGAGCATAAATACCCTCTTTAATTTCTATTCTGATGGACTGAATGTCTTTCATAAGGAATCGGAGGAATATGCGACGATTTTTTCCAGGAAATCCCCAACGAAAAATACACACTATGCCCTCTTTTATATCGAATCGATCATAACCACTACCTACATTCCACAAAATTGTGCACCACAAATAGGAGCTAATAAAAAGACCTGCGATCCCATAGAAAGACATCACGATACCTTGTGGAAAAAAAATTATTTGCTGAGAAGGAAATAAAGATATAAAATTCCTACCAAAATAACTGGACGTTCCAACCAATAAAAACCCTAATGAACCTAAAAAAAGAATAAAGGCCCAACAGAAATTACTTGTTTTTCGAGACCCCGCTATAAGTTCTACCCATATACGTTCTGATCGCCAACTCATACTCTAACTAGACCTAGTTGCATTTTATTGGAATTGGGAGAATAACAAAAATAATTTTTTTTTACTTTTTTTTGTTTCCGAAGTAACTCTCATCAACCAGCACTATTATGATGTGAACCTTTAGGGATAATTCATCGAATTTCTTAGATCCAAACTAAAATAATAACATCCCTTTCATATGATTTCCTAATACATATAGATATATTGACTTTACATTTCAGAAATTCTCCCCGATCCCGATCTATTTGAAAATAGTTATAATTCATTTATCATGTTTACACATACATAAGAGCTTATGCTCGAAGGAAGCCGCATATTATACCATATTTTACTAAATAGATATCCGTGTTATGATCCAAGTAAGTCTTGAAAAAATATATATATAAGATTTGTCCTTGTTGTATCTAAAAAATCTTGTTTTTTTGAACATAAAGAGATAAAGAAGCCATTGCAATTGCCGGAAATACTAAGCCCACTAAAGGCACAAAAATGGAGGGGAGACTGTTGAGAGTTATCATAGAATGGGTACCTCGATTTAATATTTGTACCTGTTATTTATTGTTATATTTATTGTTTTATATTTGAACCTTATCCTTATATTGTTATAAAGATATCTTATAATTCATATATAATTGTTATATTATACTAAGTATACCTAAGTGAGTATATATATACTTAATAGGGATAGGGAGTCTATAAGTATATGTTTTAAGAAATATATATTAATTTAAGAAATATATATTAATTAATAAAATACAATAAATATATAAATAAATGGACCTATTCATCTTTCTACATGTTTCTAATTCATCTTTCTACATGTTTCTACATGAAATATATATATACGATAATCCACCCTTTTATTATTCGTATTAGTAGTTATTATCTTTTCTTGTCTTATAAATTTCATAATTTAATAAAATTTTAAAGTATTTCCTAAAAACTCCCAAAGAATTCGTTATAATACGATCCAACAAAAAGGATTCTTAGTGGGGGATTTTTTTCGGGAGATATAGAAAGATGCAAGACCTTGTTAACTAATTCCACGGAAGAAAGCGAAAGAATTCACTCTTTTATTTTGAAAGAATTCACTCTTTTGTTTAATAGAGATTTCCTAGTTAGTATTAGTAACCAGGAATATCGATAAAAAAACGATCCGGATGGTTCTTTCTACAATTCAATCTTATGTTACCAAAGTCAAAATCCATTCTTCGGATTTTGACTTTGATTCCTATAAATTAAATAACTACTTGATCACCACACATAAAAAAATTTATTAAG